TGTTGGATTGGCACAACATAAATAAGAAATTGGAATGGAAAAAATTAAGGAAAAGGTAAATAAAAAATCCCTGGTTTATTCAATCAATAAAAGTACGATAAGCAAGCTTAACCCCTTGTTTGTTGTTAAATTCAATTCCCCCACCAAAATATGAATAAAGCAAGAAAAAGGAAAATGGTGTGTAAATAGAAATAATTACACAAGGATAGATACTAGTTACCTTTCCCTACTTTATTTTATTTATTTAATAATTTTGTTTTTTCCTTTAATTAACTCGAAGTTCTTTCTTTAAAGAATTCTGCCTTCCTTAAAATATCATAAACAGTTCCTGTAGGTTGAGCACCTTTTTCAAGGAAATATAGAATAGCAGGAACATTTAAATAAGTTTGATTCTTTATCGGATCATAAAAACCTACTTTTCGAAAATCTCTTCCTTCTCTTCGGAATCGAACATCAATTGCAACGATTCGATAGATGGCTCATTGGGATAGATGTAAATAAACAATGCCCCCCCTAGAAACGTATAGGAGGTTTTTTCCTCATACGGCTCGAGAAAAATGATTCTAATTTCTGTATATAATAGCAAGTGGATCCATAAAATCATGAATTTTACTATGATTTGAATTGAGTACTTTTTTCTTCTTCCTTACAGAAAAGGGAAAAAATCTCATTCATACTCATAACTCAAGTTGGGTAATTCTGACAAGAAAATCCTTAGACATTTATTGAGCCGTCTCTAAACTCTTTTGTTTGTCTCATTTCGAATCTATTTTTATTCCTCAGTCTGATCCAATTGTTGAGACAATTGAAAATAGTGTTTCCTTGTTTCGGAATCCTTTATCCTTGCTTTGTGAAATCATTGGGTTTAGACATTACCTCGGGGATCCTTATTCCTTTCAAAATGGCAGCAACATACCTTTTTTTGTTATTTCTTTCTATATAAATAGAATACGAATGATTGATTCCCTTGTGATACACTTTTCATCGAAATAGTTTTACCAATTTTTAAAAATTTGACTTTTCAAACTTGTTCTGAATTTGAACCTTTCGATTTAGAATTTATATATAGTGAGGATATACTTACAGAGTTGGTCTAACTTATTGATTTTCACTAACCCTAGATTCTTTCCCTTGAAAAATGAATCAATCCCTTCTTCTCGAGCTTCATCATGTACTATTTACTTATAACCCAACACAAATTAGGTTCCGGGCAGAACAGAACAAACTATGTCGAGCCAAGAGCATCTTCATTACTATAGAAGATGGCGGATGTAAAAATCCACAGCCGACCATGTCCTTCAAGTCGCACGTTGCTTTCTACCACATCGTTTCAAACGAAGTTTTACCATAACATTCCTCTAATTGAAATTTCAAAGCGGTATGGAATTGATTCAATATAAAATCATGAATAGTCATTGGTTCAACCGGTATATAATATTTCTATCTACGGATAAATAAGTATTTATCCGGATAAGGGTCAGCAAGGGTCGAATTTATTTAATTTAACCCCATATTCTATCATATGAATTGAATGAAAATAAAGATATTCAATTTTACCCACATTTGACACTTGATTCCGTTTGTGAGAAACCAAACGAATTCTCAGATATGATTCTTAGAACCATTCTGAAAATTAATAAGAAAAGATCTTTCCCTTTAACAAATTATTGTTTCATGTGGAATGCAGTGTGATCCCATCTTTCGTTTCATGAAAAACGATCTGGGACGGAAGGATTCGAACCTCCGAATAACGGGACCAAAACCCGCTGCCTTACCGCTTGGCCACGCCCCATTTTGATTTCTATTCGATATTAATCAACACTAATATTGGTATTGGTTATTCGTCAATCCCAACCCAAATACACAAAAACATATGGGATATTTTGTTGCTAGGATTCAAGACATGTAGATATAGAATCAAAAAAATTCATTGATCATTACATAGAATTCAATTAAGATATTGTATGAAAGTTGAATTCCTTATATTCTCATTTTAGAATGATAATGGGGGGGGGGTTATTTGGGAAAGTCCGAACCGAAGAAAAAGAAGGATTTCTTGATCTGCCTTTTTCATTTTTCCCTTATAAAAATAACTCCAAATTATCTAATCCACAAGAACAAAATGCTTGTTATGCTTAATATCTTTAGTTTAATCGGTATCTGTCTTAATTCTGTCCTTTATTCGAGTAGTTTTTTCTTCGCCAAATTGCCCGAAGCTTATGCCATTTTCAATCCAATCGTAGATGTTATGCCTGTCATACCTGTACTCTTTTTTCTCTTAGCCTTTGTTTGGCAAGCCGCTGTAAGTTTTCGATGAAATCTTTAATACTCTGCTAAATTGATGATGTATTCGATAAAAAAATTCTAAAAATTGATAAGATCAAATAAATCTTACATTACGAACCCTCGATTCCAAAATAGAAATTCTTGTATATTGAATGAATAACCGCAGCGATGAATTTGGATCAGCCTTTTCCCCGTTCTGACCTTCCAGTGAGTATGGACTATTAGGTACTCCACAATACCTAATTATTGATATGACAAGAAATTTCGGGTAACGAATGAATCAAAATCTTATTACAAATAAATTCGTTAAAATAACAAGAAAAGACTTCATTTTATTTTTCATTTTTTGGGGTGTCAAAACAAAAAAATGGTATATGTGGTAAAAAATAGGCAATCTATTCCCCTTTTTCAAAAAAAAAAAAATGATCTTGGAGATTGTGTAATGCTTACTCTCAAACTCTTTGTTTACACAGTAGTGATATTCTTTGTTTCCCTTTTTATCTTTGGATTCTTATCTAATGATCCAGGACGCAATCCTGGACGTGAGGAATAAAAAATTTCTAGTTTTTTTTGCTTTTTTCAAAATTAATTCTTAATAATCTTATTTGTTTCATACATTTAACTATGATAAAATCAAGGGATGAGAATCTTTTCGAATTCGAAAGTGATCAGAGAAAGCGGAAAGAGAGGGATTCGAACCCTCGGTACAAATAATTCGTACAACGGATTAGCAATCCGCCGCTTTAGTCCACTCAGCCATCTCTCCTAATTCCAAATTGAAAATTTGTTATGTGATGTAACACGTGAAATAAAGATTGATAAAAATCCACCTTCTTCTCTTTATTTATTTATTTATTTTTTCATTTTATTTTTATTTATTTAATCTTATTTAACTTTATTATTATTATTTATTTTATTATATTATTCTATTTTAATAATAAAAATATTATTATATTATTAAAATATAAATTAGAAATATCCTAAAATATTCTAATAAATAATAGAAATTTTTGAAATAGTTATTAAAATTTAAACTTAAACAAAGTATTTAATATTTAGATAAAATAATTTAAATAAAATAAAAGTAAAGGTATATATTTATACTAAGAGGTATATATTTATTATAGTATAAATATATTATGTATAATAAAATATGTATAAGAAAAATAAGAAAAAGATAGAAAAAAGCAATTGATCAGGAATTCAATATAGATAATGACTCAAAACGAATCTCCTCAATAGAAAGAATATCTTAGTTCTTTGATTTTATATGAAAGGTTTATTCTCCCGGCCTGATCTGCTTAAGTACTGGCCGGGACATTTCTTCTTTTATTCCATTGATTATTCTTTTTTTCTTTTTCTCAGTTTATTACTTAATTTCTTACTGTTGTCAAGTAAGCAATAAAAAAAGACATATGATAACATATATTATATATATATAAATACATTAAACAATATTAAATTACATTTAACAATTTGAAATATTCAAAATATTTCTATTCTAATAGAATAGAACTCAATATAACTCATTTACTTCTTCAAGAGACAAACTTTATTTGAACAGTTGAGATTCAATTGACCCGAATTCATAAGATCTGACACTGGCAGTTGAAAAGAAGGTGAAAGGGGGGGGGGTCCATGTATACAGAATTTATAATTTTTATAGTCTAGCTTCAATCACCCCTTCAGGCGGGAACTATTAGTTTAGTAATGACTTCCCAGCAAACGAAAAGCTTAACTTTTTTTGTTATGCTATTTAAATAAAATTATGTTATTTAAATAAGCTTTACACTCTTCGCTTAGCTTCTTTTTATTTTAAGTCCCCGGCGAGACTAAATACGTGTCAACGCTAGAATTTTCATGATTCCGCTGCTATCTTGATTTTGTCTCACCCCCTTTTTTTGTTCGACAAGTGGTCCATTCATATACAATAATGAATATGTAGCGGGTATAGTTTAGTGGTAAAAGTGCGATTCGTTCTATTAACAACTTAAATAGTTAAGGGGTCCATCGGTTTTTTTTCAAACTCCGATCAAAAACTTTATTTCTTAAAAAGGTTTAATCCTTTTCTTCTCAATAGCATATTTGAGGAAAAATATACGTTCTCACGATTTATATGTATCCAAAGGCCAATTAGAAATTGCATCAAAAAGTTGGATTATAAATATGGAGTCGCGAAGCATAATTTTTTTTGAATTGGATTAACTATTCCAATTGAATAAGTATAGGTAAAGGATCTATGGATGAAGATACAAAAGTATATTTCCAATCGTAACTGGATCTTCCATTTTTGTGTTGTAAAAGGAAATTGAAGCCAAATAGCTAAAAAACGATAGTTTTGGTTTACTAGAACCATCAGCATATTGTTTCAGCTCGGTGGAAACCAAATTCTTTTCCTGAGGATCCTAGGAGTGAAAATAGGGAACGAAGTAACTAGACTAGATAGATTTGGTATAATCTCTCTCCTCTAGAGGGATCATCTAGAAAGCGGGTAGCTTTAGATGCATTCATACAGAAAAGCTGACATAGATATTATGGATCTCATTTTTTCTCTGGAAATACATGGACCTTCCATAAAGGAGCCGAATGAAACCAAAATTTCATGTTCGGTTTTGAATTAGAGACGTTAAAAATGATCAACCAACGTCGACTATAACCCCTAGCCTTCCAAGCTAACGATGCGGGTTCGATTCCCGCTACCCGCTCCATATTCT